ATTAAACGAATTGTAATTACGATTGAAACAATGGAAAGGGAAATATGAGTTAATATATGTTCGAGGGTTGAAAATATCATAAAAAAAAAAAAAGAAGAGTCTCTTAAATGGAAATCGGGAGTTGAATTCATTATAGGATCTATTTCTCTTTTTTAGAAGATGACATGCCGCCACTCGGACTCGAACCGAGATGCTCTAGCACTGCTTCCTAAGAGCAGCGTGTCTACCAATTTCACCATAGCGGCTTGTCTTGAATTTATAATAGCTTATGAATAAACAATCGTCGAGATTGAAGAAGTCAATTCAGTGTAAGATTTTGATTTTCTTTTTCTTTTTCAGAAAAGTTTCAATCAAAAAAATTCGTTCCACTAACACCAATAGGGATTTGAAAGTTCGTTAGTTTAGTTTAGGGTCTTAGTGGCTTTCGTGGATTTTATGCTCTTATAGCATTCAACTCTTGTAACTAGAGAGTTCTACCCTGAATCAAGAGTCAATCAAGAGATAGAACTCAAAAAAAGGCTTTTTTTGAATGAACTCTGTCTGAATTTCAGAAATAGAATAGAACAAAACAATTCATTTTATTATTATTATTGAACATAAAATAGAAAGGCGAAGGCACTCAAAATTGACACATTATTCATACAGAATATTCATACAGAATATTCTCACTAAAGTCTTGATTGGGTTGCAGGAGATATACGGGGAATCTATATAGTAATTCATAGAAATATAAAATCAAAAGTAAGTTAAAAATCGAATCTATTAGTTTCAACTTTGAATTCAAAATAAAATTCAAACAAAATGAAATTCAAATTAATAAATTAATTTATTAAATTAATGAAAAATCTTATACCTGCTCTTTTATAGATAGAGAAAAAGAGAAAAAATAAAAAATTTTATTATCGTAACTGTAACAAATGGATCGATGGGGAAAAAAGTCTCCCCATCTTGGAAATGATAAAATCGACTAAAAAAAAAAAGGGAAACCCCCTTTTATCTTGTCTTTATTCGAAAGAACTCCATTTTTCTTTTTTCAAAAATATAAAACAAAGAGTTAACTCAGTGCCATTTCATAGTGATTAGCTCAACTCAATAAATAGCGTAAATTTTGAATTTGAGAGGAAATATGAAATGGGTCAATTTTTCGAGTCGATTCCGATTATTCCAATTTTTGATTACTTATTTGTTTGCTGCACAACAAAACTTTTTGACTTCCCCGTAGAAAGCGATTTCCCTAACGAAAAAGCTTTTAACGCCGTCCAATATCCCTTCCTTTTCCAAATATTTTTACGAATGCGCTTTTTTGATGTAGAAATACGTTTTTTTGGAACTGCCATTTTAAAAAGATTGCTTATTGTTCTAGTTGGATGTGAAAGACATCTATTGTTATTGTTCAAAACAAATCCTATTTATTCTCGAATAAAAATTTTCTTCAAAAAAAGAAACCTAAATGGGGGAAAGATATATGAAATAAAAGAATAGTTCTAGTACTAAATACTAGAAATAGAAAAGAAGATATGTTTTTTTTTTTTTTTCAAACTTTTTTATTCCATAGAATATCCGCAAAAGCCTTTTTATTCATTAGATATTCATTAGATTGATTAGTATCTGTATTTGGTATTCAAAGGCTATATCTATAGAATACTCTGTGCCATAGAAATCGAATTCCTTTAGTTTAAACTCAATTTTAAACTAAATAAAAAAAAAAAAAAAAGAATCCAATCCTCCATTTTCATTTCTGTCTAGTTTCGTCGTTCTACATTAAATTTACATGCGATAAAATACCACAGAAGGTTTAAGATAAGAACCCCATTTTTGCTTAATGAAATTTTTTCATTTTCTTTTTTATTAACCGGTAAAACTCGGCAAAAAGGGTACATTAAAATCTTCAAATTCTAAAAAAAATTAGGAATTACTCTGTTTTATATCATTTGACCAAATGTAACTTCTTGATTTGAATATCGGAAGGATTTAGAAAAAAAAAGTCAGAAAAATAATTAAAGTAAAAGTAAGAAGAAAGGGTTTAAAATTCTATCTAAGTTAGTTTAACTTAGTCCAGATCTTGACTTTTATTGACTCCTTTCAAAGAGGTAAGATCCGGTCAATCGGAAACAATTAATTAGGAAATTAAGAATTAAAAAAGCTTTTTATGCAACAGACATATCAATACGGGTGGCTCATACCTTTCATTCCACTTCCTGTTCCTATATTAATAGGGGGGGGGCTTCTTCTTTTTCCGACGGCAACAAAACATTTTCGTCGTATGTGGTCTTTTCAGAGTGTTTTATTGTTAAGTATAGTCATGATTTTTTCAATCAATCTATCTATTCAACAAATAAATAGCAATTCTGTCTATCAATATGTATGGTCTTGGGTCATTAATAACGATTTTTCTTTGGAATTCGGCTATTTGATCGACCCACTTGCTTCTATTATGTTAATATTAATCACTACCGTTGGAATTATGGTTATTATTTATAGTGATAATTATATGGCTCAT